TGTTACCACCTACATATATGGGATATTTTAAGAAGTGAACATCTTTCTTAGTGGCAGGATCCGGGGAAAGAATAGGAAAGGTAATTTCACTATATTTTTTCCCAGGAACAGGACCTATTACAAGAATATTTTGTTTATTGGGGCGATAGCTCTGAAAAGAAAGATTGCCTATCTTTTCTTTCATCTCTGGAGAAATACGATTGGGTGGGGCTAATTCAAATCCCTCAGGTAAAATAAGAACAGCCCCCACATTCAACCCCCCCTTTTTGCCGTTAGCAAGAACTTGTTTTAATTGCATATCATAAGGAATTCGAACAACCGCTTCAAATACAGTATCTGGAAGGACCGCTTGTGGAACTTCAATATCCACGGGCTTATTAGCTAAATGGCAATTGGCACATACAATACGTCCAGTTGCTTCTCGTGGATTTTCATAACCTTGCTGTGCGAAAATGGGATATGCATTCGAAATGGAGGATCGAGTTATTATATATAACACGAGCGATATGCAAATGGATCGAGTAATCTGTTCTTTTATCCAAGAAAAGGTATTTATAGTTTGCATGGTCCAATCATTGATTCCGAAAATTTCTACAATAAATTGGGTAGGTTGCTAGTATAGTTCCCTATCCCCGATTCTGTTATTTACTTTAAGTGAAAACTAAATTTACTGAAATAATATTTTATTACTGGAATGGGAGAAACTTCCCGTCTTAGATGGGTATAAATAGAAAGAGGAAGTCAATTTTGTAATGCTTTGATTATGTACAAAGTAACAAACATCGCGTTCGAAATTCGAATTCGATTTATATCCGTATACCCCTTTTTCGTCTTTTCAGTCATTCATTGAATGATAAATCACTACAAGTGATGGGGATACACGATTTAAATAACGGAAAATCCAATATTTCAAAATTGTATCTAGAATAACTGGAAACGTAGAAACAAGACTCGATATAATTTGATCGTTATGGGCAAATCCAAAATCTTTGTAGATAGAGCCAATCATTAGTTCCCAACCATGGGGCGAATGAAATCCGATACATAAATCAGTTAATAAAAGAATCGAAAAAGCTTTTATTGTGTCGCTTAAGTTATATAGGAATTCCTGAACCCAAGAGTTAAGAAGAATAAGTTCTTTATTTCCCAGAATAGAATAACCGCTTAGAATAAGGAAACAGATTAAATTTGTCGAGAAGTGCAAAATCATGTGGATACAATCCGCATTGTGCATTTTGATCAATTGAATGGTTTCATTGTGGATTCCTATACGAAGCTTTTGTAGATGTGTTTCCGGGTATTCCTTTATCATTTCGTCCAACAAGTGGAGCTCCTCTAATTCGATGAATTTTTCTAGAAGATTATTTTCTTGAATATCGTTCAAAAAAGTTTCTGATTGCTTAGTATTCCACCAATTAGTAACCCAAGATTCCAGACTTTTTTGAAATGATAAAGAGATCCACCAGGGTAAAAATACTATAGATATAAGATATAGAAAAGGAATAAATATTTTCTTTTTTTCCATTTTATTTTTCATCTATAAATTGTTAATGAACCTGTCGCGTTCGTCGACGTTCTGCGATCTAATATTTTTATCAAACATGAATTCTATTCCAATGTATCGAATCCATGAATCTCTTCTTTGTTTTTTTGTGATTTGATAGTGCTAATTAGTCCTTGACTCGCGAAAGAATACAGAAATAGAAAAAAGAGTCCACTGAAGAAAAAAAAGAGTGTTTACGGCTATTGAAATTGCGAAAAGTGAAAGCAAAGCAATTCCTGCCTGTACATGAATACGTGGCAGAATCGCTTTATTTTTCAAAATACTTCAATTGGTACACGCAAAAAATAGGCCAATTCAGCAGCTTTTTGTTCAATTTCTCGTGGAGTCATATTTTCATCAGTACGCGTCAAAGGAATGGCTCCCTGGCCTCTAATTTCCAGATAAAGAACACGACGAGTAGAAATACCCTCTTTAAGTTCTATTCTAATAGATTGGATATCCTTTATAAGATATCGGAAAAAGATGCGACGATTTTTTCCAGGGAATCCCCAACGAAAAATACATACTATTCCTTCTTTTTTATCGAAAAGATCATAACCACTACCTACATTCCACGAAATTGTACACCACAAATAGGAGCTAATAAAGAGGCCCGCGATCCCATAGAAAGACATCACAATTCCTTGTGGAAAAAAAAGAATTTGCTGGGTGGGAAATAAAGATAGCAAATTCCTACCAAGATAGCTGGAAATTCCAACCAATACGAATCCTAATGAACCTAAAAAAAGGATAAAGGCCCAAGAGAAATTACTTATTTTTCGAGATCCCGTTATAAGTTCTATCCATATACGTTCTGAGCGCCAATTCATACTAGATTTGGTTACATTTTATTTGAATTGAAAAATACCTCAAATGAATTGTACTTTCCTTACTCTGTCTTGTTTCCGAGGTAACTCTCATCAACTAGTCCTATTCTGATGTCGGATGTGTTTCACTTTCTATTTAAATATCCTACGTAAATTTTTATTTATATTTTCCTTTTTAGTTAGATCAAAAAAATAACATGTACTCCTATGTCGTCATCTTTCCACATACATTTAAAGTAAGGGTTCTTTCGTTTATGTTCATAAGAAATCGTGCGGTATATCATTCCACTAAATAGATATCTATGTTATGATTCAAGTCTAAGTCTTGAAAAATGAGATTTGAACCCGAAAATCTAAACAATCTTATTTTTTTGAACATAAATAAATAAAGACGCCATTGCAATTGCCGGAAATACTAGGCCTACTAAAGGCACAAAAATAGAGGGAAAGTTCATAGTTATTACCTCGATTTACTATAATTGTATTGTAATTGTACCTGTTTGTTCTATTTTTTGTTGTTATTATGTTATTGTTATTATATTAATAAATTAATTAGAATTCTAATTCTATAAAATTACTATAATTAATATAGTATATAAGAAGTACAAGGAATGTAGAACTACAAAAGAAATTCACTTTCTACATATAATATATGATAATCAACTTTACTTTAGTATTCGTCATCTTTTTTTCTTTATTTTGCTTCTACTACAAGAAAATACACGATTTCGTATAAATTAAATTTACAAAGGATTCGTTATAGTTTGATCCAAGGGGTATTGTTAATAAAGATTCACAAAAAATATTGAAAGATCTAAAAATTTTGAATTCTTTTTTTTTTTATTCAAAAATTAGGATATCGCCAACGAAAAAACCCCATCCTTCATTTCTGTTTTTTCCTTTTATTCCGATAGATTACAATAAAAAAAAATACTTTTTGACACAAATAAAATAATTGACTTTAATCCGCGACTTTATTTTGATTCAAAGGAAAAAAAGCATGCAGTTGAAATAACTCACTTAGAACGCCTTTTAAAAGATTACGTGGTACGATTGGATCAAATAAACCTTTATGGAATAAAAATTCGGCTGCTTGTGAACCTTCAGGTACTGTCTTATTCAATGTTTGTTCAATTACTCTTTTACCCGCAAATGCAATGTAGGCATTAGGTTCGGCAATAATAATATCCCCCAACATGCCAAAACTGGCTGTCACCCCACCAGTAGTAGGCGATGTAAGGATTGACACATAGAATAACTTTTTATTTGATTGATAATCATATAAAACAGACGATATTTTCGCCATTTGCATTAAGCTCAAGCTTCCTTCTTGCATGCGTGCCCCCCCGGAAGCACATACTATAATAAGGGGTAGGGTTTTATTGGCAGCATATTCAATCAATCGGGTGATTTTTTCCCCTACTACAGATCCCATACTACCTCCCATAAACTCAAAATCCATAACCCCAATTGCTATAGAAATACCATTTATTTGACCTATACCTGTTTGAACAGCTTCAGTTAAACCTGTCTTTGTTTGATAAGAATCAATACGATCTTTATAAGCTTCCTCCTCTGAATGAAATTCAATAGGATCCATAGAGACCATATCTTCATCCATAGGATTCCAAGTACCCGGATCAATCAGAAGTTCGATTCTATCTGAACTATTAATTTTCAAATGATATCCACATTGTTCACAAATACCCATTTTTGACTTAAGCAATTTCTTATAATTTAATGCATAACAATTTTCACATTGAACCCACAAATGTTTATATTTTTGAGTTACATCAAGATTATTAGAACTTTCTATTCTAGGTAAATTACTATCATTTGTGCTCGTTCTTTTACTGAAATTTTCACTCCTATTTCCACTTTCATTAAAAATGTAACTCAAAATGTAACTGTCACTGGAATTGTCACTACCACTTAGGATGGAACTCCCAATACTGATTTGAGAATGAAGATAACTGTCAATGCAATTATTAATGTGATTATTCCAACTATCTTTAGTATAATATCCGGAACGATCGTTATAAGTATCGTCACTCTTCGATTTCGAGTTCAGATAACTTGAAGTCCAATAATTCGAAAAAGAACTTTGTAGTTCACTCAGAAAAGACTGATCGTTATCAATCTCAAAAATTTGATTTTCAATATCAAAATATATGGAATAACTGTCCCCCCTACGATCTATAAGTAAAAAAGTATCATCAGAGATGAAATTCGGAATGTCCATGACACGAAAGAAATTATCAATATTACTGCTGTAACTAGAATTGTCACCATTTCTCCAACTATGAATGCTTTTTTCTGTATCATTTAGACTCGGATCTTCCTTTCTACTGGTATTTTCAATAGGACCAAGACTGTCCATTGATTTACTTAATCCACACTTATGTTCGAACCCTTTCTTAGACAACATCGAATTGAACCACCATTTTTTCATAGAGCTTTCTTGCCCCCTATTCGCATGAAAATAAAATAGATGAATAGTCATTCGATGAAAATCAATTTGAACATTTCTTGTCAGAATAAGCATCTAGATCCAATCACGCAGATTATTAACGAAAAATGAGTAAGTATTCTTAAGTATATTCTATTGAAAGAAGTAATTCTTTCTTGTA